GAACTAATGTATCAATCTTTTTCATAGCATTATCCATTAGAAATGAATTTTCTAACATTTGACTCCGTACCACTGAAAGATTTAGTCGCATACTTGAAAGATAACCCAAAAAAAAGAGAGAATGTTTGGATAATTGGTTTATATGGATTCTTCCTGGTTCAGACCACACATAAAAATGACATTGCCATAAATGGACAAGGTAATATTTCCATTTATTCATCAAAAGAGGCGTATCTTTTGAAACCATAATGGATTTTCCTTGATATCTAACATAATGCATGAAAGGATCCTGGAAGAACAATGGGATAGCCGGAAAATCGTTAGAAAAGACTTCTTCTATAGGATGCTTTATTTTTTCATAGAAATATATTAGCTCAAAAAAGCTCCCAGAAGATGTTAATCGTAAATGACAAGATTGGTTACGGATAAAAAGTAAGATGGATTCATATTCACAAACATGAGAATTATATAGGAATAAAAAGAATCTCGAATTCCTTTTAAAAAAAATAGAAATAGATTTATTTGAAATAATAAGACTATTCCAATTATAATAATCGTGAAGAAAAAGACGTAATAAATGCAACGAAGAGGCATCTTTTACCCAGTAGCGAAGGATTTGAACTAAGATTTCCAAATGAATAGGGTAGGGTATTAGTACATCCGATACATAATTTAAATACGGGAATTTGTCCTCTAAAAATGGAAATATTGAATGAATTGATCGTAAATTAGAATATTTGACAATTTCTGTCCCCTTTAAAGAAGATACTAATCGTATAGAAAATGGAATTTCCACAATGACCGCAAATCCCTCGGATATCAGTTGAGAATACAAATTCTTATTGGACCAAAAAACTTTATTTTGGTTAGAATCATGAGCAACAAGAATAAAATGATTCTGTTGATACATTCGAGTAATTAAACGTTTTACAATTAGTAAACTAGATTTATTGTCATAACCTACATTTTCTAACAAACTCGATTTATTTAAACCACGATCATGAGCAAATGCATAAATATACTCCCGAAAGATAAGTGGGTATAGGAAGTCATGTTTCCAAAATCTATCTAGTTCTAAATATCTTTGAAATTTTGCCATTTGAAATTAGATTTGAACTAGAAATGTAACTAAGAGATTTATTGGGTTATCAAATGATACATAGTACGATACAGTCAAAACAAGGTATTACAAGGTATTATAATAAGAAAAACCTCGGAAAAAGGTAAGACTCATCAACCATCAACGGACTCTCTATCCTCTGTCTTTTTTCTTTTCATTAAATTGGTTTATTTATGTTCATTCTATAATACCAAGATGATTAGAAATCCTTTATTTCTACAATCCAATCGCTCTTTTGATTTTGAAAAAAAAAAAAAAAAAAAAATAAATAAATCTTTTTATCAATGTACTGCCTTCTTTTACACATCTATCCCCACCTCATAATTCAGAATGGAGAATAACTAATAGTTAGGACTCATAAAAAAATAAATAATCCACTTATGGGAAAAAACTTCCCCGCGGCAAGCACTAATATATTGTTAACATCTAATTAGATCGGGGAATAATTCATTCAAAAATTCAGAACAGGAGCTCGTTACTTTTTATTTCCCTATAATTAGAACCGTAGCAGGGCTCTATCCATTTATTTCCTCGACCCAGCTGTAACTTTAGTTTCATTTTTTTGGGGGCGTGGAAAAAAAATGAAACAAGGTTTTGACCTATACGGCAAGAATGAAGAATGAAATATTCGTAGAATTCTCCATTGATACGACATGCTGCTTTTTCCATTCATTTCTTTCAGGATCAGTCGCGGTCTTACAAACTCTACCGATGGTATGGACGAATCCATTGCTTCATACAAATGTGTAAAAGATGCTAGTCGCACTTAAAAGCCGAGTACTCTACCGTTGAGTTAGCAACCCCAATCAAATAGCTAAAATGTATAGATACAACCGGAATCCCAATAAATAAAGAAATTGAATTGCAAAGCGCAATCAAAACATTAAAAATGGCAAAACAAAAATATAAAAATTGTCAAATCAAAATATAGATAAAATATGGATAAAGTCAAAATATTTGTAGAGCAACTCCTGTCTCTTATGTTATCCATTATTATATTATATTCATTTTAATAAAAAAAAAAAAAAAGGACTTATTGTATCACAGAAAATCCAATGGAACCCGTTATTTGAATGAAATAAAATCTAGGGAACGGAGATAAATAAATGCATTTATACACGATCGGATTATATTTATTTGATACATTGTTGTCAATATGAATGGAAATGTTGAGAAAAGAATACAATAAAGAAATAGAAGAAATAGAAAATCAATTTGAAATTGAAATAAAAATGGAAATATTATTAACTAATAAACTAATAAAAAAAATGAATTAATAAACAAAATAGAAATATTAAAAGAATTCAATTTTAAATAAAAAAAACTAAGGACTTGTGTTGGATTGGCACTCCATAGATAATTGACATATATACAAATACAAAATAAGGTATAACCAGAAGAATAAATTTAATTAAATAATAAAAAAAATAAAGTCGAAAAAATCGGGTTTATTCATTATTCAATCAATAAAAAAATAAAAAATAACTTAACCTTTTTATTTTTTATTTGCTCATAGAATTCCAACAAAAAACACCCCATATGACATGAAAATAATATCCAAATTGAAGACCCAATTATCTCTTGATATTTTTTCTATCTATTCTATCAATTATATCAATAAAATTGGATCAATAAAATATATTTTGATCGTTATAAACGACGACATTCTATAGTAACAATAATAAATCTATAGTAACAATAATAAATTGAATATGATATGAATAGAACAAGTGAGGAGAGAAAATAGCGAAGAAAAGATTATATAAAGCTATATCTATATACAAGTAATACACACTCTCTTTTTTATATATTTCATTATATAATTTAATTAATTGAACTTCATTTGGTGATTAAGACCAAGTTCCATAAAAACCCCTGCCTTCTTTAAAATATCATGAACAGTTCCTGTAGGCTGAGCGCCCTTTTCAAGGAAATCTAGAATAGCAGGAACATTTAAATCGGTTTGATTCTTTATCGGATCATAAAAACCCACTTTCCGAAGATCTCTTCCTTCTCTTCGGGATCGAACATCAATTGCAACGATTCGATAAATAGCTCATTGGGATAGATGTAGATGAACAATACCCCCCCGAGAAACGTATAAGAAGTTTTCTCCTCGTACGGCTCCAGAAAATTCGAAATTATGTCTATGTATAGAATTCTAATATCAGATAAATCCATAAAATCATCAAATCAATTAGATCACGAATTCTCTTTCTTTCTATGACTTAAATACTTTTTCTTATTCTTTCCAAAAAAAAAAAATTGCATCCTCATAACTCAAGTTGTATAATTCTCAAATAACTCAAGGAAACTTTTATAAACATTTCATTTATTGAGCGGTCTTTAATCCCCTTTTGTCTGTCTCTTTTAGAATTTATTTTTTTTTTGTTTTTCTTTTTTTATTCTAATCTTTTTGTTCAGACAATTGAAAACGGTATTTTCTTGTTCCAGGATCCTTTATCTTTGCCTTGAATCATTGGGTTTAGACATTACTTCGGTGATTTTGAATCGTTTCAAAATGGCAGCAACATACCATTTTTGTGATTTCTTTCCATCAAATAATCATATAAATGGTTGATTCTTGTTTAATACACTTTTGATCAAAAGAGTTTTACCAATTCAAAAAAAAACACTTTGGATTTGAAACTTGCTTGAATTGGATCTTTTCGATTTATATATCGAAAATAGACTTACAAAGTTGTCCCAATTTATTGATTGATACTAACCCTAGATTCTTGCCCCCGAGAAATGAATCAATACTTTCTGCTCGAGCTCCATCATGTACAGGAAATTTATATCAAACCACAATACTCCCTCAAAAAAATGAGAGGTTTAGGGGAAAAGAACAAATGATGTCGAGTCAAGAGCACTTTCATTCCTATATAATTACTATATTATATAGTATATAATGGTGGATGTAAGACTCCACAACGGATCGTGTCCTTCAAGTCGCACGTTGCTTTCTACCACATCGTTTTAAACGAAGTTTTACCATAACATTCCTTTAGTTTGTAACCCGTATCTAATTGATTCCATCATGGAATTATGAATAGTCATTGGTTCGGTTGGTACTGGTACATAGTAATCTATACTGTATCTATACTTTATTCATTCAATATAAAAATAAAAAAAAAAATGGGTAGTTTCTGAAGAAGTTTTAGCAAAAATTCAATTTAACTCCAGATCCATATAATTATTTAATTAATATTAAAATATTAATTAAATAAAAATAAATAAAAATTATTAAAAAATTTACAATTATATACCAAACAATTATATACCAATTATATCAATAAATTATATACATATTATATATAAAAATCTATTAAAATATATAAATAAATTGAATAGATTTATAAGAATATATAATTCTAATAATTTAGAATAATAATTAATATCAATTAAAATATTTCAAAAAGATATATATTTAAAATAAATAATAATTATAAATAGTAATAGCACGAATCTAATAAAATTAATTAAGTTTTTTGGAATCTGCATCTTCAAGTAACTTGATAGTGATAGGATAAATTCAAGAATTCTATTTTTTTAGTGAAATGGTGGATAAAAACGGATGTAAGGGAAGATTCGGTTTTTTTTTCATACTGATTGATAAGAAATAATATGGATACCTATATCTATCGAATAGACTAAAATCGAATAGACTAAACAATTGTTACTGAAAGAAATTATGGATATTCTATCTTAAATATTTAAGATTTAGAATATCTATAATTTTCAAATTGAGAGATCACAAATAGAGTTAATTTTATCTGTGTCTTATTTGAACTCGATTCAATTTGTGAAAAAGATATGATTCCCAGAAGAATTATTAAGCATCACATTTTTCCAATATTCTTACTCTAAAATGAAATAGAAAAAATAGAAAGTTGTTAAAAAAAAAAAGACTGGAATCGAATCTATATTATTCTATATCAGAATATAAAATAATATTTTAATGTTATAGATGGATTGAATCTGTGATAATGTTATAATAGATTTGGTATGCTCTGGGACGGAAGGATTCGAACCTCCGAATAGCGGGACCAAAACCCGATGCCTTACCACTTGGCCACGCCCCATTTCTATTTGACACTAATAAACACTAATATTATTAGTAGTTGTTCGTCAATTCCAGTCTAAATATCTATAAAAAAATCTGATTGTTAATAAAATTTTGTTATATGTAGATATAAAATGAAACTCAATTTATTGATCATTACATATAATTCAATTAAGATATTGTATGAAAATATGATTTGAGAATTAAAGTTGAAGGATTTTTGATTGGGCGAGTTCAAATCAAAGAAAGTTTTTTTGTCTATCTTATTTTTATTTATTTTCCCCTCTATCAATAACTCAACTTATTAATAACTCAATCAAAATAAATACAAGTATCTTCAAGAACAATTTGTTATGCTTAATATATTTAGTTTGATCTGTATCTGTCTTAATTCTACCCTTTATTCAAATAGTTTTTTCGTCGCCAAATTGCCCGAGGCTTACGCTTTTTTGAATCCAATCGTAGATTTTATGCCAGTAATACCTTTGCTGTTTTTTCTTTTAGCTTTTGTTTGGCAAGCTGCTGTAAGTTTTCGATAAAATCTTTAATACTATTCTAGACAAATTTATGATTTATTAGAAAAAAAAAAAAATTCGAACAATTGATAAGATCAGATAAGTTTTACAGTATAAATCCTCGATTCAAATATTGAAATTATTGTACAGCCCTGATAAATTTTTATCACCCCTTATTCCATTCCTCATTCTGACCGCTTTCCATTGAAAGACTATATTGGAGTTCCTCAAAATATCTCATTTTGGATATAAAAGAAAAATTTTTGTAATGAAAAACTCAACTTTTATTACATATTACAATTTTTTTTTTTTTTTTTTTTCTCTAAAAAACACTTTATTTCTTGGTGTTAAAATCCAAAATAAAATTTAAATAGTTAGGGTATGCGGTATAAAATAAAAATAGAGAATCTATTCTCTTTTTCCTAAAAAAAATATTGGAGATTGTTCGATGCTTACTCTCAAACTATTTGTTTACACGGTAGTGATATTCTTTGTTTCTCTCTTCATCTTCGGATTCCTATCTAATGATCCGGGTCGTAATCCTGGACGTGAAGAATAAAAAAAAAAAATGTTTTTTCTTGCTTTATTTTTAAAGGTTCTTAGTAGGATTTTATCTATTCCACACCTTTAACTATTAAAAAAAATAAAAAATCGCGATTTCTTTCGCGATAAATTCGAAAGAAAATACCAAGTTTTAGATTAAAACGGAAAGAGAGGGATTCGAACCCTCGGTACAAAAAACTCGTACAACGGATTAGCAATCCGACGCTTTAGTCCACTCAGCCATCTCTCCCCCGATTGAAAAAAGAAAATGACTATGTTACATTAGTAAACAAACATAAAACTTGAAAAAAGCTCTTTTCCCTTCTTAATTTTTATTTTATTCATCTTTCTTTTCTATTTTAAATTTTAATATTTTAATAGAATTTTTTTTTTATAATTTAATTTTTTTTTTTTTATAATTAAATATAATATAACTTATTAACATATAAATGTTAAATATAGTTTTTTATAATATAAAAGTGAAATAAAAAATAAACAATAAAATAATTTTTAATTTAAATAATTGAAATTATTTTTATTAAATTTTTTTTTTTTATTATTTATTTAATTATATAATTTAAAATATAATTTCAATTATTTATTTAATTTTAATTATTTTATTTATTTAATTATTAATTATAAATTATATATATTTAATATAATAATAATATAATAATATTAAATATATATTTAATATGAATTTAATATGAATATAATATAAAAAATATATATAAATAAAATATATAAATAAATAAAATATATAAAAATATATATATAAATAAAAAGATAAATAAAATTTTTTTTTTTTATTTCATCCAAAGAAACCTTTTATTTCCCCGGCTTGGCTTGGTCAGTACCTAGCTGGGCCGGGCCTCTTTTGTTCCAACGAATCGGAATAAAATTATTTATTTAATAAAGTCAAAAAAGTCAAATTCATTTTTTAATAAAAAAAAAGTTAAGTAAAGAAAAGAAGGGAACTCTTATTATTTAGTTATTTAAATTAGTTATTTAAATGAGTTTAAATGAGTCCTCGTTTCCTAATCTTAATCTCATTAGGTCCTCTGACAAAACACGTTAACTTTCTAATTTTCATGATTCTTTTCTCTTTTCTGATCCTATCTTTTTATTATGGACGAGTTTTTTGTTCGACAAAAGTCTATTTATATACAATAATCGGATTGTAGCGGGTATAGTTTAGTGGTAAAAGTGTGATTCGTTCTATTAATCCCTTAATAGTTAAGGGATCCCTCGGTTTG